GGCAATTTGCACATACAATTCGTCCAGTTGCTTCACGCGGATTTTCATAACCCTGCTGCGCAAAAATGGGATATGCATTTGAAATAGATACCCGAGTTATTACATATATCATGATCGATACAGAAATGGATCGAGTCATCTGTTCCTTTACCCAAGAAAAAATATTTCTATTTTGCATGGTTCAATCATTGATCCCAGAATTTCTACAATAAATTAGAAAGGTAACTAACTAGTGTAGTTCCCTATCCACGAGTCTGCCATTGTACTGGAATAATTGTACTAGAATATGGGACGAATACCTTGAACAGGTATAAGTATAAATAAAGAATAAGTAAGATTGAAAATACTTTCTTTATTCTTTAAACACGAAGAAACATTCTTATTTGATTGATATCAAGAGATCAAATGAGTTCTTTATTCGTTGATTGAATGATAAATGACTACAAGCGAAGGAGATACACGATTTAAATAATGGAAGATCCAATATTTCACAATTGTATCTAGAATAACTGGAAAAGTGGAAACAAGACCGGATATAATTTTATCGTTATGAGCCAATCCAAAATCGTTGTAGACCGAACCAATCATAAGTTCCCAACCATGGGTTGAATGAAATCCGATCCATAAATCAGTAACTAAAAGAATTGAAAAAGCTTTTATTGTGTCACTCAAGTTATACAGGAATTCCTGAACCCAAGAATTAAGAATAACAAGTTCTTCATTACCCAAAATACAATAACCACTTAGAATAGCGAAACAGATTATATTTGTCGATAAATTAAAAATGATATGGAGATTATACTCATCGTGTGTTTTGACTAATTGTACCGTTTCTTTGTGTATTCCTATACGAAGCTTTTGTATCTGTGTTTCAGGGTATTCCTTTATCATTTCGTCCAAGAGGAATAGTTCTTCTAATTCTATAAATTTTTCTAGAATCCTTTTCTCTTGAATATCATTCAAGAAAGTTTCGGATTGCTGGGTATTCCACCAATTAATAACCCAAGGTTCCAGACTTTTATTAAATGAAAGAGAGACCCACCAGGGCAAAAATACTATGGATACAAGATATGGGAGGGAAGTCAATGATTTTTTTTTCATTTTTTATCTGTAAATTGTTAATGAATCTGCTGCATTCGTGGATTTTATCAGACATTTATCTGAACACAAATTCTATAACTAAGGTATCGTATCGAACCAATGAATCTATTCCCATTTTTGTGTAAAAATTTAGTCCTTGTATTTAGAAAAATTGAGATATCTCTATTGGGTAAATTCCAACTAATTTCATCTCCATTTGTTATTTGGTCCTGTCGATGAATACTCGAAAATCTACTAGAAGTAACGAATATGATTTGGATTTCGAAACAAAAAAATGCCTTCTCGGATCAATTAATTATTTCGAAATGTTTCACCGCCTAACCACAGTCCAGGAATAATGTAACCTATAAATTCGAAATATTGGGTCTAAAAAGATGAATTCTGTATTACGAAATAAATGTTCGAATATGTTTGATGAATGCATACTTAATTTAGACTTTTTATTTTATTTAGTATAAATTATAAATTGGGGGCTCCCTGCGCATAAAAAAAAGGGTTTTGGTATAGAAAATAATGGATTTTTATTAGAGTTTAGTTGTTCCATATAAAATCTCCCACTTTTGTTTTATTCCATGTGGGTTTACCCGCTAACAGAAAGGAGAAATAAAATCTAATATTAATATGTTTTGATCAAATAAGTCTTTTGAAAAAACTTCAATTGTATTAAAAAGGGAATTAGCAAGTTCCCTCCCTCATACTGAGAAAACATTAATTCTTCATTTCAAAATACTTCGATTGGTACATGCAAGAAATATGCTAATTCGGCAGCTTTTTGTTCAATTTCTCGTGGAGTAAGATTCTCATCAGTGCCAGTCAAGGGAACCACCCCTTGGCCTCTTATTTCCATATAAAGGACACGACGAGGATAAAGACCCTCTTTAACCTCCATTCTGATGGATTGTATATCTCTCATAAGGAAACGAAGGAAAATGCGACGATTTATTCCAGGAAATCCCCAACGAAAAATACAAACAATTCCTTCTTTTCTATCAAATCGGTCATAACCACTACCTACATTCCACGCAATTGTACACCACAAATAGGAGCTAATAAATAGACCCGCGATCCCATAAAAAGACATTATGATCCCTTGCGGAAAAAAAAATATTTGCTGAGATGGAAATACGGATATAAGATTCCTACCGAGATAACTGGAAGTTCCAACCACTAAGAACCCTAATGAACCTAAAAAAAGGCTACAGGCCAAAAAAAAATTACTTGTTTTTCGAGACCCCGTTATAAGTTCTATCCAGATATGCTCTGATCGCCAGTTCATACTATACTTACTATACTAAGGTTGTATTCGATTGGAATTGAGAGAATAACCCAAATGAATTTGACTTGACTTTTCTTGACCCCCAAGTAACTCTCATCAACTAGCACTATTTTGACGGGAACTATTAGGAGTAATTAGTTAGATAAATTGACTTTATATTTAAAACTATTCGCCGATCCATTTTTAACCAGCTATACCCATATAGAATCTGCATTTATGTAGATATCGTGTATCCGTATGCATATGAGTCTCTCAATTTGTATTCGGAAAGAGCCACATATCGTACCATATTAGACTAAATAAATATTTGTATTATGATCCAGTGTTGAAATAAATTGATGAGATTTGCTCTCATCGAATCTAGACAATCTTATTTTCTTGGACATGAAGAGATAAAGAAGCCATTGCAATTGCCGGAAATACTAGGCCCACTAAAGGCACAAAAATAGAGGGTAGATCTGTCATAGAATGGGTGCCCCAATTTAATATTTGTATTTTAAAGATATCTTATGATAAGTATATCTAATATAAATAATATTAAGTAGTTAATAAGTGCAAGGAATATAGACCTGAATTAAGTGTACCTAATTCATCGTTCTACATAAATATGTATGATAATTCACTTTAATATAAAAAACTTTCCTATTCTTCTTCTTCCATCCTTTTTTATTCTTTCTCTTTCTATTATTATTTTTTTTTTTTTTACTAAGGGTATTAAAGAGTTTATTATGAGTTCGCGACTTTCACTAATCGAATCCAACAAAGCAAACGGTAACTCGATTCTATAATAAAAAATAAAAGTGAGGATTCTTTCACTCCTTTCTATAATATATCATATTTGAATCTTAATATTAATTATAAGATATAAGATTCAAATATGATATATTATTAATAAGATAATAAGATATATTTATATTATTGTCTCTATTAAAATGAAATTAATACGTTAAGAAGGCCAAATAAAAATTTTTTTTATTAATGTCTTCCCTTCCCCCAATTCCTCGGAAGGAGAAACTTACTCTTTTATCTTTTTTATCCTATTGATTTATAAAGGATTCATGATTAGTAATCAGGAATAGGGATAAGATAAAAATATAGAATATATCGATCTGGAGGAAAAAATAATAATTATCCGAAACTTCCGGCTCTTACTACAAGTGGAACTTATGTCACCAAAGAAAACACCACTCTTCTTAACTTAAGTTTTTTTTACGATGAACTAAATACTCGTTCGCTACAAATAATTGAATTGAATCGAGTGCTATACTTTAATATATTGAATTTTGATTCAGAGGAAAGAAACCGTGGAGCTGAAATAACTCACTCAGAACACCCCTTAAAGGATTACGTGGTACGATTGGGTCGAATAAGCCCTTATGGAATGAATACTCAGCCGCTTGTGAACCATCGGGTACTGTTTTATTCAATGTTTGTTCAATTACTCTTTTACCCGCAAATGCAATGTAGGCATTTGGTTCAGCAATAATGACATCTCCCAACATACCAAAACTGGCTGTTACTCCACCAGTTGTAGGAGATGTAAGGATTGATATATAGAATAACTTTTTATTTGATTGATAATCATATAAAGCAGAAGATATTTTAGCCATTTGCATCAAGCTCAAACTTCCTTCTTGCATGCGTGCTCCCCCAGAAGCACACACAATAATGACAGGTAAAGATCGATTAGTAGCATACTCGATCAAACGGGTGATTTTCTCGCCGACTACGGATCCCATACTACCTCCCATAAACTGAAAATCCATAACCCCAACTGCTATTGGAATACCATTTAGTTGACCTATGCCTGTTTGAACAGCTTCAGTTAAACCTGTTTTTCTTTGATAAGAATCAATACGATCTTTATAAGGTTCTTCCTCTGAATGAAATTCAATAGGGTCCATAGAGACCATCTCTTCATCCATAGGATCCCAAGTGCCCGAATCAATCAAAAGTTCGATTCTATCTGAACTACTCATTTTCAAATGATATCCACACTGTTCACAAATATTCATTTTTGACTTAAAAAATTTTTTATAATTTAATCCATAACAATTTTCGCATTGAACCCATAAATGTTTGTATCTTTGATTTATATCGAAATCATTAGACTCTTCTCTTATATTGAGATCGCTGCCATTATTACTAATTTTTATACTCGAATTCCCACTTTCACTACTTTCAGTATAAATGAAACTATAATTATAATTATAACTGTTACTGTAATAATCGGTATCACCTGAAATAGAACTATTAATACTAACTTCAAAATGAAGATAACTATTAATGCAACTATTAATGTGATTATTCCAACTAGATTGAGTATCATACATGTAATGATAATAGTAGTTCTTGGACCCACTATTCAAATAACTAGAAAAAAAACTTTCTAGTTCACTCATAAACATAAAAGAACTCTCATTGTCAATCTCAAAAATCTGATTTTCAATATCAAAATAGACAGAATAATTGTCACCATTACTATCTCTAACTAAAAAGGTGTCATCAGAGACCAAACTCCAAATATTCCCGATATCAAATAAATAATCAACATTACTGAAAGCATAATTGTCACTATTACTCCAACTAGGAGTGTTTTTCCCCTTATCATTTATAATGGGTT